AATAGAAGTAAGTGGGTCAACTAAATATCCAAATTCTAATGAAAAGTTATTATTAATAGTCCAAGACCATATAGATAGATAAATCGAAAGATTATTTATTTGTTGAATCGATAGATAGGTTGAAAAAATCAGAACTATACTTAACAATAAAACACTAGGAAAAACCCATATACGGCGAAGATTTTTTGTTGCCGCTGGAAAAAGTAGAAGTCCTATTCCTATTAATATAGGAACTAGAAGTGGAATAAAAGGTATAATCCATGAATATTGATATGTATATTCCATAAAACTAAATAAATAAATAAAATAAAAAGATTTTTTTTTTATCTTAATTGATTGTTTCTGGCTCTTATTTATTTTGAATTTTGAAATGAAAGGGATCAGTTAATAAAAAATGAAAATATAAATATACAAAATATACAAAATAGAATATAGAATTCTAGAATTTTCTAGCCTTAATTATTTTTCTGAATCTTTTTCCATTTTTTTGAAATAGTAAAAAATTAGGAGATTCAAATTGGTCAAATAATATGATTCCTATTGAAGAAAAAGAAAAAAGTACTTTTTTCTTTTATTCAAATTCAATAATATTATTATTATTAAATTAAGTAAAATTTGATGAAGATCAAAAAAAGGAAAATTTCGAGTTTCATTATTATTACGTATTACAAAAATATAGATATATATAGATATATATATAGAACAAGTATAAATAATTATATACATCAAAAAAAAGCATTATTGGATTTGAAAGAAATAATAAAAAACCACAATTTAGCTATAAAATATAAAAGTGTCATTTATTTTATTTGAGCTATTCAAAATCATTAACCAATTGGTTTTGGAACTGATTGATTGCCTTTTATTGTTATTGTAATAAAAGACATTTCAAGAACTGCTAGGATCTCCAAACCATGCTATCCAAGACTTGACTTTCCATAAAATCAAAAGGACGAATTACTAAAATAGCTTTTAGAAAAGTCATTTATCTTGGTGCTTTTAACAAATTAAGGACTAGTCTTTTGACTATTTTAAAAAGAAAATTAGATGTATTCTTTTTTTTTTCGTTTTGAAAACCTGACCAATTCCATTTTCAATTCAAAGTTTAATAGAAATAGAAAAAAATATTCATTTTTGAATTGAAAAATGGATATTTTTTATTATGTCTTTTAGACTATTTTCTTACTTGTAGAAATCCATGTAATGTAGAACGACAAAAATAAACTAAACAGATATATAAAAAAGGTACAGTCCTTTTGTTTGTATTTTTGATTTTATCAACTTTAACTTTACTGAATACTGAATTCGATTTCTATGGTATATCGGATTTTATAGATATAGATTTGAATGAATAAGAACACTAATAAAATAAATAACGAACTGTATAATTAATAGGAAAAAACAATTGGTTTTGAACACTAGATGTCTTTGACATCCAACTATAGCAATTACAAATTGATTCTAATTTTTTGAATGGCCGTTCCAAAAAAACGTACTTCTATATCAAAAAAACGTATTCGTAAAAATATTTGGAAAAAGAAAGGATATTGGGCAGCATTGAAAGCTTTTTCGTTAGGTAAATCTCTTTCTACAAGAAGTTCAAAAAGTTTTTTTATAAACCAAATAAATAATCAAGGATTGGAATAATTTTTGTTGTTGTAACTGAAAAAACAATCAGTCTAAGTCTAATTTGGTTATAATTGGAAATTTTTTCGAATTTCGAATTTGAAATTCGAAAAAATTTATAAAATATTTTTTTTATAAAATTATTAATATTTATTAGAATATAATAAATATTAATACTTTTGCACTAAATAGTAATACTTTCCGCTTTATTTATATACTTACTACATACTTACTACTTTTCCTTTAAAATCAAAATATTATAAAAAAAGAATACTAAAAAAATTTATAGAAATATATTAACTTATTAACTTATAAAAATATATAAACTAAAAAATTCAAAATATCCAAATATTTTTTTTAAAAAACAAATATTTCGATAGCAATATGAAATTAAATTCCTTTCCCTTTATATAAGAAAAAAAAGAATTCTTTTGTCTCCTCTTTTGAATATGCTTTATCGTTTTTAGGATGGGGAAAATAAGAATCCCCATCAATTCAATAATAAAAATAAAAAGGATTTTTCTTTTATTTCTATTATTATATTTTATATGTTTTATACTAAATATATATTATATACTATATAAGAATACTTATTTGATAATACTTACAAATAAAATCCTTTTTATTCTATTTATTAGTTTATTCAAAAAATGCAAATGAGAAAGAACGTTTTGGGTTTTATCCATGGATTGAAATCATAAGTATCAAGTTATAATAATTGAATTTTATTCAAGCATAAAATAAAAAATATATATATATATAAAGGATTTTTTTTAAAAGCCTTACGTTACGTTAAAATTCCTAATTTTAAAATTTTTAAACAAATTTTATTCATCAATTTTCATTTGAATCTTTCCTAAATAGATATAAGATCTATTTCATTGAATTTATTCCTTCAATGTCGACGATTGAATAAAAATAGGTTCTTAGGTTATTATGATTTCGAACAAGCCGCTATGGTGAAATCGGTAGACACGCTGCTCTTAGGAAGCAGTGCTAGAGCATCTCGGTTCGAGTCCGAGTGGCGGCATGGCATCTTCTAAGAGAGTAAGTCCTATATTGAATTCCATTCCCGATCTCAATTATTACCTTATAATTGAGATTGAGGAACTTCCTTTTTTAAATTTCAAAAAATTTATGATATTTTCAACTTTAGAGCATATATTAATTCATATATCCTTTTCCGTCGTTTCAATTGTAATTACAATTCATTTGATAACCTTGTTAGTTCATGAAATGATAGGACTATATGATTCGTCAGAAAAAGGGATGATAGCGACTTTTTTCTGTATAACAGGATTATTAGTTACTCGTTGGATTTATTGGAGACATTTACCATTAAGTAATTTATATGAATCATTAATCTTTCTTTCATGGAGTTTCTCCATTATTCATATGATTCCGTATTTTAAAAAATGGAAAAACTATTTCAATTTAAACGTAATAACCGCGCCAAGTGTTATTTTTACCCAGGGTTTTGCTACTTCGGGTCTTTTAACTGAAATGCATCAATCCGAAATATTAGTACCCGCTCTTCAATCCCATTGGTTAATGATGCACGTAAGTATGATGGTATTGAGCTATGCCGTTCTTTTATGCGGATCATTATTATCAGTAGCTCTTCTAGTCATTACATTTCGAAAATTCATAAGGATTTTTGGTCAAAGCAATGATTTAGTAAATGAGCTATTTTCTTGGGGCGAGATTCAATACGTAAGAGAAAAACAGAATATTTTACCAAAGACTTCTTTTCTTTCTTCTAGAAATTATTACAGGTTTCAATTGGTTCAACAATTGGATCTTTGGAGTTATCGTATTATTAGTCTAGGGTTTATCTTTTTAACCATAGGGATTCTTTCAGGCGCAGTATGGGCTAATGAAGCATGGGGGACATATTGGAATTGGGATCCAAAGGAGACTTGGGCATTTATTACTTGGACCGTATTTGCAATTTATTTACATATTAGAACAAATAAAAATTGCGAAAATGTAAATTCCGCAATTGTGGCCTCGATGGGTTTTCTTATAATTTGGGTATGCTATTTTGGGGTTAATTTATTAGGAATAGGGTTGCATAGTTATGGTTCATTTCCATTACCGTCTAATTGAATTGAAGAAAGGCCTTGACAAATACAAAATAAACATAGGATGGCATAAGTGTATATAAGAAAACTTCGTGTAATCCAGCACAAACCCTTTAATGGAAATGAAGTAATTCAAAGGGTTCACGCTGGATTACATACCTGATTCTAATATAATTGAATTCCCAATTTATTTTACTCAAACTTAAGTTAAGAGAAGAAAGAGAAGAAAAAGGACTTATTTTTCATTGTACAACAAAATTTTTAAAATCATAGACTTTCCGTTTGATTTTTTGGTTTACTCACAAAAACTATGGATAAGAATAATTTGATAAAAGAGCTTCGACTTTATCAACTGATAGTGAGAAAACGAAATCCGGATAAATGCCAATAGTTATTATTGGTAAAAAAATACAGATCGAAACAAATAATTCTCGCGGCCCCGAATCGACAAAATAAGAGTTTGGAGCATTAAAAAGCTTGTATCCATAGAACATCTGTCGTAACATAGATAATGAATAAATAGGAGTTAATATGATTCCAATTGCCATTCCAAAAGAAATTAATATTTTTGTCATTAAAAGATATTTTTGACTAGTAAGTATTCCAAAAAATACTAGCAATTCCGCAACAAAACCGCTCATGCCCGGTAATGCAAGAGAAGCCATTGATAAGATACTAAAAGTTGTAAATATTTTTGGAATTGTGATAGCCATTCCGCCCATTTCATCGAGATAAACAAGACGTATTCTATCATAACTCGTTCCTGCCAAGAAAAAAAGCGCGGCGCCAATAAAGCCATGAGATATTATTTGTAAAATGGCTCCGTTGATTCCTGTATCGCTTATAGAACCAAGTCCTATAATTATGAAACCCATATGCGATACAGAGGAATAAGCTATTCTTTTTTTTAAATTACGTTGCCCAGGAGATGTTGAAGCTGCATAGATTATTTGAATTGTTCCGACTATGATTAACCAAGGAGAAAATATAGAATGGGCATGATGGAATAATTCCATATTGATTCGAACCAATCCATACGCTCCCATCTTTAATAAGATTCCAGCTAGAAGCATACAAGTACTGTAATGCGCTTCTCCATGAGTGTCCGGTAACCATGTATGTAAGGGTATAATCGGCAATTTGACAGCAAAAGCAATAAAAAATCCAATATAGAATAGCATTTCGAGTGCTACAGGATACGATTGATTAGCCGATGTTTCGAAATTTAATGTTGGTTCTAATGAACCAGATAAACAAACACCTAGAATTCCCATTAATAAAAAGGCGGAACTTCCGGCAGTGTACAAAATAAATTTTGTAGCTGAATACAAACGTTTCTTTCCTCCCCACATAGATAGAAGTAAATAAACTGGAATTAATTCTAATTCCCACATAATGAAAAAAAGTAAAAGATCTTGAGAAGAAAATGGTCCTATTTGACCGCTATACATTGCTAACATCAAGAAATGGAATAATCGGCACTCTCGAGTAACCGGCCGAGCCGCTAAAGTAGCTAAAGTCGTGATAAACCCCGTCAGCAAAATAGGTCCTATAGAAATTCCATCTATTCCCAATCTCCAGGAAAAATTCAAAAAATCGATCCATTTATAATCCTCTGTCAGTTGAATTAATGGATCGTCCAATTGGAAATGATAACCGAATGCATAGGTTATCAGAAGGAGTTCCATTATACATATACAAATAGTATACCACCTAATTACCTTATTTCCTCTATGAGGAAATAAGAAAATTAAGGAACCCGCAAATATTGGAAAAACTACAACTATCGTTAACCAAGGAAAATAATTCGTGGTAAAAACAAGATACACTTGGACCAGAAAAATGAATTAGAAAAACCCGTTCTCAAAAACAATATACAATATATTATTTTGAGCGCGGGTTTTTGTCGATAAAAGTAAAAAAAAAGTAAGTGTATTGTATTCAAGTAGGATTTTTTTGAACGTATTAATAAGCTAGACCCATACTTCGAGTTGTTTCATGCCACAAATAAACTCGAACACTCAAGAAATCCGTTGGACAGGCGGATTCACATCTCTTACACCCCACACAGTCCTCTGTTCTTGGAGCAGAAGCAATTTGCTTAGCTTTACACCCGTCCCAAGGTATCATTTCTAATACATCTGTAGGGCAGGCTCGGACACATTGAGTACATCCTATACACGTATCATAAATCTTTACTGAATGTGACATTTTATCTATAATTTTTTTTAATCAGAAATTTTCGATCTAGTCAATTTTTAACTTAATCATCTATTTAGATACCAGATGAATCAATGATTTCGATTTAACAGAATTGTTCTAATCAATCTACTTCCAGATCGAGTCATGTGAGAGAGCCAAGATACTTTGATTTCTTATATTTTCGTAAACATAATCATAGATTATATAATACACGCTAATTTGAATTTAGGAATATTCAAATTGATTTTCGATAGTTAAGTTCCTACTACGTATCATTGATACTATTTATTCAACAAATTCGATTGGTTTATACGAGTGGATTTTCTGTTACGATAAATTGACGAAACAATAGCTGGTCCAATAGCTGCTTCAGCGGCTGCAATGGCTATAACAAAAATGGAGAAAATATTTCCTTTTAATTGTCGACTATCAAAAAAATCAGAAAATGTTACGAAATTCATATTAACCGCATTCAGTATAAGTTCAAGACACATAAGAGCTCTAACCATATTTCGGCTGGTTATCAATCCATAGATACCGATAGAAAATAAGTAGGCACTCAAAACAAGTACATGTTCGAGCATCATTGACCAACTCCTTATCAATTTCGATTCATTTCAATATAATATGAACAACAATGCAAGGGATTCAATTGACTAGAATATAAAAAGTACGGAATAAAAGAATATATTGGAAATAGATCGAATAAAATAATTTATATTTTAGACAGAAACAATTTTAAATTCGAATTGAAGGGAAATAAATGGGATAACACAGAATCAAGTTTCATTTTGATTGCTGTTGCTAATTTTAGAGATTTATTACTGTCGCGCCACGGCAATTGCACCTATCAAAGCAACTAAAAGAATTATCGAAATGAATTCAAATGGAAGAAAAAAATCGGTTGATAAATGAATTCCAATTTGTTGACTATTACTTATCAAATCGTGCTCTATAATCTGGTTTGATCTTGTAGTCCAAATAATCCCGTACCATGACGTATCCGTAATAGTAATCATTAGTAAACCAAAAATACTTGTACAAACTAACAAAGTAACCCCATCCCCAAAGGTCCAAAGATGAAAATCTTTGTAATATTCTGAACCATTCATGAACATCACAGCAAATATGATTAAAACATTTATAGCCCCCACATAAATAAGAAGTTGTGCAGCAGCTACAAAATACGAATTTAATAGAATATAGAATAATGATATACAAACAAGAACTAATCCTAACGAAAAGGCAGAAAAAATTGGGTTGGTAAATAATACTACGCCTATACCTCCTAAGATAAGACCTAATCCCAGAAAGACTAAAAGAAAATCATGTATTGGTCCAGGCAAATCCATTCTATGTAAAATAAGAGATAAATAAATCGAAATGTTTTTCATGACTTTATTGAGACCAGACCAGAAAAAATTGTTGATAATTCGTTAAAAATTTTTAAATGAATTAAATCCTTTAACCCCTAAAGGGGGTGAATTAATGCAGGTACAGTTATTGGACTAATTTTATGTTTTATCTAAAAAGAGTAGTTCGAATACGAAACTCTCCATTTTGAAATAATGTGAGATATATTAATTAATCCATTTTCAATCTAAATTAATACGTAATTCTTCCCAACTAATTACTAGTTGAGATTTGTAATGTAGTTTATTGAGACCAAACAAAACGAAAAAACTCATTTCTTTAACTCAAAACTGAACCTTAGGACTTCCAAATTTTTCTTTAACCAGGGGATTTACTTATTTTTTATTTGAGGAGAATTCAAAATGGGTCGAATTGTATAATCGTCAAGTACTGATATTGGTAAACGGCCCAGGGCAATTTGATTATAATTCAATTCGTGACGATCATAAGTAGAAAGTTCATATTCTTCAGTCATTGATAAACAATTTGTTGGACAATACTCAACACAGTTACCACAAAATATACAGATTCCGAAATCAATACTGTAATTAAGTAATCGTTTCTTACGAATATAGGTTTCAAATTTCCAATCAACGACGGGTAAATCTATAGGACAAACACGAACACATACTTCACAAGCAATACATTTATCAAATTCGAAATGGATTCGACCGCGGAAACGTTCCACGGCGATTGCCTTTTCATAAGGATATTGAATAGTTATAGGTAAACGATTTACGTGGGATAAGGTGATCATGAAACTTTGACCAATGTACCTTGCAGCTCCTACCGTTTGTTGGCCATAATTCATAAACCCGGTTACCATAGGGAACATATGATGACTATATATGAATAATTTTATTTTTGTTTATTTCTCTTGTTTGATCCAAGTTGGGAATATAGGATATCATATTCGTTTACAGTGAAAAGAGTTGAGAAGAAGTTGTTAATAATAGATTACCGAGAGAAATAGGTAAAAGAAATTTCCATCCAAGATTCAATAGTTGATCCATTCTTAACCTAGGTAAAGTCCATCTTGTTGTGATAGGAATGAACAAGAACAAATAAGTTTTAGCTAATGTAATAAAGATACCAATTGTCGGTTCAAAAACACCATATGTTTTATTTCTTTCAACAAACTCAGAAACAAATATGTACGGAATAGAGATATTCCAACCGCCCAAGTAAAGAACTGTTACAAATAATGAAGAGACTAATAAGTTTAGATAGGAAGCAACGTAAAATAAACCAAATTTGATCCCCGAGTATTCGGTTTGATAACCTGCTACTAATTCTTCTTCCGCTTCTGGTAAATCAAAAGGCAATCTTTCACATTCTGCTAGCGAAGAAATTAGAAAAATGATAAACCCTATAGGCTGACGCCACAAATTCCATCCCCCAAAACCATATTTTGATTGCGCCTCAACTATATCAACTGTACTTGAACTATTAGATAATCCTAGTCGATGATACCATCACTGTTCCCATCGCTATTTCAGAACCGTACATGAGATTTTCACCTCATACGGCTCCTTGAGGACCCTAAATAAATCTAAGGACCAGATCGGTATTATTTTAGAGTATTATTTTATCTTGCGATCCCAAATTAGACCAATCGAATTCGGTCGGTTTTGCTTTAATAATTATTTATAGTAATTTATTAAAATAAATAAAAAGAAAATAAAAAAGTAAAGTACTTCTGAATTGATCTCATCCTTTATTTAAAAATTTCAACAAGGTTGAGTAATGATTTAATTATTCAATCAAATACTCCTTGTAACAATATCAAAAACCCGTCCTTTTCACTTACGAAAAAGAATTATATATTAATATTAATTCATAAATTATGATACGAATTCGATCTATATGAATATGAATATAGAAAAGAAAGAATAAAAGTAGAATATAAATAATATAAAAAAGAAAGACTCAAAAAGATCTTTTTTCTATTTTCTACTGGAATTGTATTACTTTTTTTTTCGTTTCTATTCTTCTTTCTTTTTCTGAGAAAAAAAAGGGGATTTACAAAATCAAAAGAAAGGATTATTTCGTTTCCAACAGTCATCTATTTAATCGATGGGTAGAAGCATACTCTGGATCGGACTCGTGGGGAGTACTGCTTGATCATTTCTACTAACTTAAAGCCCCAATTAATATTCTGTGTATATTATGCAGAAATATTCTTTTACATAATCTTCATTACTAATCCTTTGTGTATCTTGGTCTTTCTAATCATCCACTCGTTTTTGTTCAATCATCTGTTAAGTTAATACATGTATGATAATGCATACAAACGATAGTGAAAACGCAATATGATTGATCTTTTGAGCCCGCTTCAAGTTAGGATAACTAATCGCCTAATCTTGGGGTAAACGCTTTCGTCTGCTTCTGTTTATTTCCGCTGAACTATCTAACTCTTATACATAGAAAATGAGACTCCATTTTTTTACTGCGAATTTCTATATAAGCAGTTTTATTTCACTCATATAACTATCTGATTTAGTTCATCGATTAGAATAATGAATAAAAAAATGAAGATATTTACTCCATTCAGTCCACCCTTTTCCTAGAAATAGAAAGGAAAAAATAGAGAAAAATTTATGTCTTAACGAATCACACGTAGAGATATTGATAACACACATAAGGTTAATGGTATTTCATAACTAATCGATTGAGCAGCGGCTCTTAGACCCCCTAAAAAAGAATATTTATTATTTGACCCGTATCCTGACATAAGAAGGCCTATAGGAGCAATACTTGAAATGGCAATCCATAAAAAAACACCGATATTTAGATCCGCTAAAACAAGGTGCGATCCAAAAGGAACTACTGAATAGCTTACTAAAATGGATATGACTGCTATGGATGGTCCGATACTGAATAAACGAGTATCTCCTCTAGATGGAAAGAGATTTTCTTTGAAAAGTAGTTTTGTCCCATCTGCTAAAGCTTGAAGAACCCCCCAAGGCCCGGCATATTCAGGTCCAATACGTTGTTGTATCCCTGCCGATATTTCTCTTTCTAACCATACAATTACCAGTACACCTATTGTGATTCCCAATACAGGAGTAAAAATAGGAATAAGGATCCATATAATTCCAAACGCCTCTTTTAAAAATTCCAATCTAGAAAAAGAATTGATATCTTGTACTTCTGTTGTATCAATTATCATTTCAACGATCAACTTCTCCCATAATAATATCTATGCTACCTAGTATTGTCATAATATCAGCCAATTTCATTTTTTTAACTAACTGCGAAAGAATTTGCAAATTGATAAAACCTGGCGGTCGAATTTTCCATCTCCAAGGAAAACCACTCTGATCCCCTATCAGAAAAATTCCCAATTCTCCCTTTGGCGCTTCGACTCGCACATAGAGTTCTTGTTTCGGCAATTCAAAGGTAGGAGAAGGTTTTTTACTAATAAATCGATAGTCAAAATCATTCCATTCTGGATTCCTTTCTCTATCAAAGTATCGGATTTCTAAATTCTCATATGGCCCCCCCGGAATTCCTTCTAGAGCCTGTTGAATAATTTTTATGGATTCTGTCATTTCACCAATTCGAACTAGATAGCGAGCTAATGAATCTCCTTCTTTTTGCCACTGTACTTCCCAATCAAATTCATCGTAACACTCATAATGATCAACTTTACGAAGATCCCATTGTATTCCAGAAGCTCGCAGCATTGGTCCTGATAAACCCCAATTTATTACATCCCCTCTCCCAATAATGCCTACTCCTTCAACTCGTTCTAAAAAAATAGGATTTCTTGTAATAAGCTTTTGATAGTCAGTAACTCCTGTTAAAAAATAATCGCAAAAATCTAAACATTTATCTATCCAGCCGTAAGGTAAATCAGCCGCTACTCCTCCGATACGAAAATAATTATGCATCATTCTCATACCGGTAGCAGCTTCAAATAGATCATATACTAATTCTCTTTCTCTGAAAATATAGAAAAAAGGGGTCTGTGCCCCAATATCTGCCATAAAAGGACCGAGCCATAACAGATGAGAAGCTATACGACTCAACTCCAACATAATTGCTCTGATATAGCTGGCTCTTTTAGGTACTTGGATATTTCCCAATAACTCTGGCCCATTTACGGTTATTGCTTCGGTGAACATAGTAGCTAAATAATCCCAACGCGTTACATAAGGAAGATATTGTATAATTGTTCGGTTTTCCGCAATTTTTTCCATTCCTCGGTGTAAATAGCCTAATATCGGTTCACAGTCAATAACATCTTCACCGTCGAGAGTAACGACGAGTCGAAGAACGCCATGCATTGATGGGTGATGGGGGCCCATATTTACTATCATGAGGTCTTTTCTTGTAGCTGGTATAGTCATAAGTTTTTCCTCGAATCATTCTTTCATGAATTACTGAAAGTGAAAATAAGTAAGTGAAAATAAGTTCATTCAAATTCAAGATCTAATAAATCAAATAATTCAAAAAGCCTCTTCAAATTTCAAATTCAAATTAACGTGTTTTTGATTCTCGCATATCTAACTGATTAATTAATTCTTTATAACGTATTCTGTTTTTCTTTGACAAATAAGACAGCAGCCTTTGGCGTTTTCCCAAAATTTTACGGAGGCCCCTCTGAGATAAATAGTCTTTTCTGTGCAATTCCAAATGGGAAGAAAGTTTGCGTATCCTATTAGTGAGACTTAGTATTTGAAATGCAACAGACCCCTTGTTTTCTTCGTTTTCTTCTTTTTCGTTGCGAGAAATAATCGAGATGAATGACTTTTTTACCATAAAATGAAATCTTCCCCCCTTCTCTCCCCACCAGCCTCATTTTTATTGCTAGATATTATTATTGATCAATAATAATAATACTCATTTTTTTATTTGTCATATACAATAATCTTAATTTGGTTAAAAATTCTATCCATTTTCAAATTGGATTCGAATAAGTATACAAAAAGATGGTTTTCCGCACTCACAAAAGACAACAAATTATACCTAAAATTTCAAATTAAACTAATAAAATCAGAATTTTTGATTATTTAGATATATAAATATTTATATGTCATTAAATTCGAATTAGTATCATGAAGCATAATGGAATGTAAAACAATGTATGCGTGCATCTCTTTGTCTTCATATATGCACTACAGCACGAAAAATTAAGTCAATCCTTATTTTACTTTTTTTCCGTACACGGTTTAGTTAATTTTTATTTTTAAATTGCGGATACATATGTATTTTTAACATACTGAAACGGCTGCCATTATTGGTATCAAACCAATACCGATTCATACAAGCGAAATCTTCTAATCGATAATTAGGCCAAAGAAAGAACTTTAATTTAATTAATATATTTTTATCTCTGTTGCTTGTATTCAAAACTTGACTCTTTATCTTATTTTCATTGCAAAACGCTGTATATTTCGGAATACCGTTTCGATTCCTAGAATTGAAACAAATTCGAATTCTCAATTCTATACGACGTCTAGGGGCTAAAATCATTTCAGGAACAAACAAATCATAATGATTTGTGTCTCTATTTTCAGCCATCTTTTGATTTTTTGGAATGAATTCATGATAATTTTTCTTATCAAGATGGCCTTTTTCTCGGTATCTTCGATTAATTGCGCACGTATTCTTATAAAGTAACGAAATACCTATGGTTTGATACACAATAAACTGCCCTTCGTTTATTATAGACAGACGAACTGGTTCGATAAGTAATATTCCCCTTTTAATCAATTCGGTAAGATTCAAATTATTCTGAATCATTAGAATATCCAGACTCATTTCTCCCTTTTGAATCGAGGCTATAGCAATTTCTCTTGGGTTTATCAATCTAAGTAGTAGACAATACACTTTGATGTTATTGATCATTTTTGGATTTACAGAACCATCCCATCGCAATTGAAAAAGTAAATATCTTTTTAGTAATAAATCAAACCCTGTTTCCATATTGTTCCTGGATTTTTTTTTATTTTTATCTTTTTTCATCTTTGATACCGCATAATTTTCTTCAATATCTTTTGCTTGGTTTGACAGAGTTGATTCAAAATTTTCTTGGACTGCAAATTCTTTTTCTCTTTCAGTTTGGTTTTCTAATTCAAAATCTTTTTTTTCATTTGAAAATATTGAAATAAAAATATCTCTTTTTTTCTTTCCAGCAGTGCTTTTATTTTCATTAACATTTTCATTTACATTCAAATTTAAAAGTAGCAATTTAATTGGTATTGTGCATGGTTTAATCTTATACGAATTATAAAGTATCCAAAATTCTGGGAAAAACCAAAGTTCCAAATTTGATATGGGACAACTTATTATTTCTTCATTGATTCTCATCCAATCAAAAAGTTTTTTTTTATTGGATGGGTTAATTTCTTGATTTTGACGAATCGTGGGATAAACAAGACCTTTCTTATCGATTTTCTCAATTAGTTGATAATTATTAGCTTGAATCTTAGTATATTTATTATTGTTGGTGTCAGTATCGATATTGATCCAGGCCCCCATATCTATTTTATTTCGAAGACAAAAATGGAGAATTATCCAATCAAAATATTTTCTATCGGGATTTTTCTTTATATCTATAATATTTTTTTCTACTAGATAATTGTATATAGGGATATCTATCAGCATATTCAAAAATTTTCGTTTATCTTTCTTATAATTAGAAAAGATCTCTTGATTATGATTTACTTGTAATGGAAATAATGGAAATCCATAAATATATGAGTTTTTCTTATCTTCATAATTAATAAAATTATATGATAAAAGGTCATATCTATATTGTTTTTTAACATTTTTTTTTTGATTCAGCAACCAGTCTGGTTCTATTTTTTTTTGTTTTTCGGAGTTAATTAATCGGGTTTTTTCATCTGAATCACATTTCTTGAAATGTTTATTTTGAACTATAGCATCTTGATTTACTCTATTTCGCGCTTTTTGTGGTATTAATCTAGACTGAGATAAGTCATATTGATAAGAACTCTTGAACCAATTTTTCCATTGATTTATTTCAGAATTGAAAGGGTTCTTATGTATTAATTGGGAAGGCACTATTTCCTTTGTTCCAAAAAAAGAATCTTTTATTTCATTCTTAAGAAAAAGAGATTTTCCTTTATATTGAAAGACAGATTTTAATTTGGACTTATATAAATTTAAAAAGTTAAAAACTAGGGTTGGGGATAATTTGTAAAAGACATATGCTTGTGACAAATAGGATAAGTCATAAAAAGTCTGTGACTTATTATTACTAATATTAAAAATGGACTTTTTTATAATTGAAATAAACTGAGTTATTTTTTTATTTGTTTCATTAGTGTAAATATAGTTATTATCGAAGCTGTATTTATTAATTTTTTGTTTTGTTGAGTCAAAAAAATAAAAAAAAACTTGTTCATTTATTCTAGGAATATTATTGATAAAAAAAAAGATATTTATAGATATCCTTTCAATGAAAAATTGAAAAAAAAAGGGGGATTTACGGATTAGTCGAGCATTTCTTCTTTTTAATATCTGTAAAATCTTTTTTGGAAATTTCAATCTTGCATCATCATAACTTATTTCGGTAGAACTAATATTTCTATGTGGACTTAGAAATCCTTTTTTGTTGTCTTTTGGAATTTTTTGTATTTTTTTTATGATTGTGTTTGTTTTATCAGTTAGATCTTGTATTCTTTTTTTTGTCAATGACAAA